ATTAATGAGTAAATTAATTTAATTTTTAACTACAATAAAACATAATTAAATCTATTTAAAGAATTATCTTACCTTTTGCATCATGGGTTTTTAATTAAATAAACATTAAACTTTCCCGAAGTTAGTTTTATATAAAAGTAAAATTTTTCGTTGTAATGAAAAATAGAATTTTTATAAAATATAGATAATATATAGCTCACGAGTTGGTTAAAGGAAATAACAGAGGGTTTAAAATAGCAAGATAGTTAAGTTTCTTGTTAAAAATTTGATTAAAAATTAATTAATTAATTTGATAATTAAAATTAATTTAAAAGTTAATTTAATAATAAATAAAATTTATAAAGTGATTCCTTTAATTAATAATACTATTTAAATTATTGAAACATAAGTAAAAAAATAAAATCATTTAAATCTTGAAACGTATTTATAAATAAACTAAACGACTTTAGGGAGATAAATTGAGTAGCTAAGACTGTTTAACAAAGACATATTTGAATTTTTAATATAGCTTGCCCGGTGCTAATAAGTAAACGGCCACTTAGTGCTAAGGTAGCACAATCATTAGTTTTTTAATTGAAGACTAGTATGAAAAGCAAAACTTAGCCCATAATTCTACCTAAATTTTTTTAAATTTAATCCTAAGTGAAAATGCTTAGATAGTAGCTATAGACGAGAAGACCCTAAAACCTTAACAATTTAATTGGGACAATTCTAAAGAAAAATAAATTTTTTATATTAATTTACCCTATATAGTTTAATAAAGGTACTTTAGGGATAACAGCATAAATTAGAAAATGAGCACTAATCAATTTCTTTATATGTGACCTCGATGTTGAATTAAGGATCCTCCTCAAGCACAAATGAGAGCAGGGGTAGTCTGTTCGACTAGCAAGCCTTACATGATTTGAGTTAAGATCGACGCAAGTCAGATTGGATTCTATCTTAGGTTTAAAAAGCTTTAATTAGTACGAAAGGAACGTTAAAACATTTAATTTTTATTTATATAAATGTCCTATGGGAGGTTTTGGGAGATAAGAGTGTGAGACTATGGAAAAAAGGAAGAAAAAGAAAAAAAAGGGGGGGGGGGGGTAGAACCGATGTATGATATTACCGAGATATAGTATAGATATAGGATCCATTATAAATTTACAAAATTTATGTTTTTTTTAAACTACTCGACCTCTTACCGATACAAATTTTGTTGTATATATATATATATGCGCGTGTATGTTACCTCAAACGAATGTTTATGCCCGTGGTAAGCGGGCATCTATCTGGGTGTATGATTTTAATTCAACTTACATAATTCCAAATTATGATGATAATTAATAACTTATGTGAAATACGAACTTGTTATATCTTTGAAGTTTACGTTAAACGTTAATTTGTGGAGTTAAAAATGTCATTATGACCTAAGATAGGGCCTTATTCAAATATGATATTTAATTTGCAGTTAAAAGGTGGCTTCAGGCCTTTACTTGATGCCTGAGTTAAGGGTAGCCTTGATAAGGCTATTACGCGAGTTTCGCTCAAGTAAAGCTTATTAATATTTTAGTTTCGACCTAAAAATTGGGCATTGCTCGTGAGCTTGCTCTATTAGTATAAATGTACATAAAATTGCAAATTTTAAGGTTGGTTAGAGCTAACAAATTAAATCAAGAATAATGACTAATAAGAAGGATCAAACTACATGATTAAACCCTAGTAATATCTCTGGGGGTGATGTTAGAATTTTCTTGTTCTGTGTAAAACTGGTGGCTGAGTGAGTAGGCATAGCGTATAGCAATAGTGTGTAAGCTCCCGCCAAAAAAATTAATAAAGCGCAAGGTAAAGAATTAACTCAAGAGTCAGAACAAATAGAAATCACTCTAATTAGCTCTCTTCAAAAATTTAAAGAGGGTGGGATTCCCATCCCTGCTGCTAAAACCAGAAACCATGCCGTGCAAACTGTTGGGTTAGTTGAAATTAGTGACTTGTTTAAAATTAATCTTCGAGAGTTAGAGTATTTCCTGAAAATACCTACTCATAAAAATAAACCAGAAGAGCTAAAACCATGAGCAATTATTAAAAGTAAAGCCCCACTAACAGACATTTGAGATATTACAAACAAAGCGCTGATTACTATAGCTATATGGGCAATAGAGGAGTAGGCAACAATAATTTTTAAATCTAAACCTTGAATACAGATTAACGCACTTAAAACACCTCCCCATAACGCCAACCTTACGACAATACACAAATAAAGATTTGAGTTAAATAAAGGGATAAACCGCAATATTCCGTAACCTCCTAATTTTAATAAAATAGCCGCCAGAATTATAGAGCCTGAAGCGGGGGCCTCGACGTGCGCTTTAGGAAGTCATAAGTGCCCAAGGAAGATAGGTAATTTTACTAAAAATCTAATTATCACTATTAATAGCACACCAAACATTAGATATTTTTCGTTAAATTTTATATAATTAAACATTTGCATGAATACCACTTTTCTGTTTAGGTTTACTCAAACAATACAGATTAATAAAGGCAGAGAAGCTGTCACAGTGTATATAATTAGGGCGGCCCCTGCTCTTAACCGCTCAAATTGGTATCCTCATCCAGCGATGATTAAAAAAATTGGGATAAGACTTAACTCAAACAATATGTAAAAAGTTAAAGATTTAGTGGTTACAAAAATTATAATTAAAATTATTTGTAAAATATTTATTAACTTAATTTTTAAATTTAAGTTGTTAAATTCTAATAATACCCTTAGAGTAGGTATTATCATAAAAATTAATAAAGTTAAAAGAATCAATCTGAATGAATATGAGTCTATGAAAACTAGGTCCCCAATAAAAACTATTGCCCCTAACCTATCAGATGAAATTAATAAAAAAGTTAATATAATTACTCTAATTAAAATTCTTATTTCTTTTGACATTAGCAAGGCAATAGTGGTAAGTATTAAGATAAATAAAATTCTAATAAGATTTATTATTCTCGGTTTATTTTTCTCTAATGGCAGATTAGTGCATTAGCTTTAAGCGCTAAATATAGATTATTTCTTTAGAGATTTAAAAATTTATCCTCAGCGTGCAAAACCCAGGGGGTTAAAATAAAATATAAAAAATATATAATAGTTAATACTTGTCCTGTTAAAACATATGGTTCTTCTACTGGGCGTGCTCCGATTCAGGTAAGTATCAATACTACCACTACCAATAACCAAAATATAAGTTTAGAACTAGGTTTAAAAGATAATCTCTTTGTTAAACTAGTTTTGTATAAAGGTACCACGTATAATACTATTACGGATAAGGCCAAGGCCACTACTCCACCTAATTTATTAGGAATAGATCGTAAGATAGCGTAAGCAAATAAAAAATACCATTCAGGTTGAATATGTAGAGGTGTCACTAATGGATTTGCAGGGATAAAATTTTCTGGGTCTCCTAAAAGTCAAGGAGTTTGGAAAACTACTAAAAGAAATAAAAATATACAGATAAAATACCCTATTAAATCTTTTACAGTGAAGTAAGGATGGAAAGGAATTTTATCAAAATTTCTATTGACTCCTAACGGGTTTCTGGACCCTGTCGTGTGGAGGTAAAGGAGGTGGACACCTCTAAGTGCTGCCACTACGAATGGTATTAAAAAATGCAAAGAGAAAAACCGGGTTAAGGTAGCGTTGTTTACTGCGAATCCTCCCCATAATCAAGTTACAATATCATTCCCCAATCAAGGGATGGCAGAAAATAGGTTTGTAATTACTGTAGCCCCTCAAAATGACATTTGCCCCCAAGGTAGAACATAACCTAAGAAGGCTGAAGCTATCACTATCAAAAAAATTGTTACCCCTACAGCTCAAGCTTCCACATAGTTGTAAGATCCATAGTATAACCCTCGCCCCACATGAAGATATAAAAAAATAAAAAATAATCTTGCCCCGTTAGCGTGTAGTATTCGTAGGGCCCACCCTAAGTTTACATCCCGTATAATATGCCTAACTCTTGAGAAAGCTAATTCAACATCACAAGTGTAATGTATGGCTAAGAAAAGACCAGTTGAGATTTGTGCAATTAAACATAACCCCAATAACGAGCCAAAATTTCAATTTAAAGAAATTCTCGCAGGACTAGGTAAATCTTTCAAGCTATTATTTACAAGGTTTAACAATGTGTTTTTTTTGTGTATAGGAAAGATTTGTTTGAGAAACCATCTTTAAATTTACAATTTAAAATCTTTAATTAGACCATCAAACAAATACAATTAAGTATAAAAAGAAATCTATTAATTATTTTGATAATATTAGTGGTTGTAAGAATAACTATAAGAAATTTTCTTGTGATTTGAGTTCTTATAGAGATTACCACTTTAGTATTTATTTTTATTATGAGGGCAGATCGGTTTACGGCGGGGGTTTTAAGACTAAAATATTTTATCACACAATCTTTTATTTCCATGCTTTTAGTAATCAGATTTTTATTAATTGCTGATAATTTGTATTGATTTAAAGAAATATTGATAAGAAGATTAATTTTATGAAAATTAGGGGTTCCGCCTTTCCAAAATTGATTCATAAATATGATTATAGACTCTTCATGATTTGTATTTTTTTTAATCTCAACTTTAATAAAGGCTATCCCGTTTTTATTATTATCTATGTATTATTCACATATTACTTTATTGGTAAGGCTTTTAAGGGTATTAGCCCCGGCGGTCAGAGGGGTTAGGCAAGTTTGTTTAAAAAAAATCATAGGAACTTCGTCTATATTTACTTCTGGTTGGGTAATATTTAGTATGCTTTCTAGCAGGTTAAGATGATTGTTTGTTTTTATTTTATACAGAATATTATTGTTGGTTTTTTGTTTAAACATATATCCTAGATCTATAACTGCCAGGGATATATCTTATTTCTTAACAACAAGAGAATCATTTCTTGCTATGTTTGTGTTATTCAGGCTAAGAGGAATCCCACCTATAAGAGGATTTTTTATAAAAATTTATATTTTAATAAGGATTTTAAGAGACGGGTATGTCAGCTTGTCTATTATAATTGTTCTAGTGTCTTCACTCTCTGTATATATATACATTAAAACTATTTTTAAGTATATAACTTTAAGTACCCTCAACCAAGCGGCGTTTAGTTTAAAACCAAGATTTATAAGATTAATCGTGTTATTAAATATATTTAGGGCTATTATCTTATACATTTAAATTATGTAGTAGTGATACACGTAAGATTTTGATTCTTAAAACCCTATTAATTTAGGTTACATAAATAACAAGAGTAATAATACGATATACAATAGAGAAATCCGGATAAATCGTCTAAATTTGTTACTATTATATATGGTTCTTGATTTAGACAAAATCTCTCCGGAATTTAAAATGGAGGTAGTTTTAAGAGCGTAGATTCAAGAATAGTCGTTTAAGTAATTAAGTTTAATTCCTCGGAGCCCTAATAATTGCAGAGGGGCAGCTCCTCTGAATAAAGGCAAATTTCATAAATTAGTTCAAACCCATTGAGTATGTTTATTAGAAGTGTACTTTAATATATTTATTAGAGGTAAAATAAGTATTGCCATAAATAACATGAAATAAATTAATATTTTAATTTGTATTGTTGAAATAACTAAAGTATAAGATTTAAAAAAAATTACGTTTAGTAAAACCCCTCCACATCTTCCTGGGATCATTAAAATAAATATGCTTGTATTAATTAATCAATCTGAGTCTATTTTAGTGTGGAGAGAGTGTTGGTTAGATGATGATAAGCTAATTGTGTATAATATACGTATAGAATAAATTCCTGTAAGTAAAACCCCTATTAGTATTAATAATCAAGGTAGCCTGTTAAGGCTTATTAATATTATCGATTCAATAATAGTTTCTTTAGAGTAAAATCCTACTATAAAAGGAGCTCCTATAAGACTTAATAAACAAATTAGCATAATTCTAGAAGAAACGGGCATTACTTCTAAAACTCTCCCACTTTTCCGCATGTCTTGGTACCTACCACAAGCATGAATTATAGAACCAGTAGATAAAAATAGTAAAGCTTTAAAATAGGCGTGGGCCAATAAATGTAAAAACCCTAATAAAGGTAAGTTGGACCCTATTGCTAAAGTTATTACACCTAATTGTCTTAAAGTTGATAGGGCTACTATTTTTTTCATATCTATCTCTGAAAGAGCTCTTAACCTCGCTAGAAATATAGTTATCCTTCCAGTTCATAATAAATAATTAGTAATAACCACATCTCTATAGATTATATTAAACCGAAATATCAAATAAATTCCAGCAGTAACGAGAGTTGAGGAATGAACTAAAGCTGAGACAGGAGTAGGGGCGGCTATTGCAGCAGGAAGTCAAGCACTAAAAGGAATTTGAGCTCTTTTAGTGCTGACTGCCACTAAAAACACTAACCCTAACCCAGTGTAGTTTATTATAGAAACATATTGAATTAAATTAGCTCTTAACGTTCATAAATAAACTCTTATCCTGATATAAATGATTAACAAGGCGTCCCCTACACGGTTAGTTAAAGCAGTAATTATCCCCGCTTTAAAAGATTTTTCTCTAGAATAATAAATTACTAATAAATAAGAACTTATTCCTAACCCATCTCAACCAATTAAAACACTAACTAGATTAGGCCTAAAGATTAGTAAAACTATAGAAAGTACAAATCTGTATAAGATTATATGAAATCGGGTAAAAAATAAATCATTATTTATGTAAGAATTTCTAAATACTAACACTCTTGTAGTAATAATTATCACAGTAACAAAAAACCTAATAGAGAATAAATCTAGCAGAATAATAAACTCAACCCTTTTACCTAAAACACTTAATAATTGTCATTCAAAAAGAATTGTTATTTTTTCAGTATAAGATTTAAAAAATACAAATAAGGACATAAAAATGAGAAATGTAAAAATTGAAATTGATAACCAAAATTGATTTAATTTTAAATTTATTATAAATTTAGAAGCTTTATAGCGCTACTCTGAAGAAGTAGAGAAGGTTGTTCCCTAAATTAATAATCCTATTGATAAAACTAATTAGTGTTGTTTTAATTATTGTACCAGTTTTAGTAAATGTCGCTTTTATTACTTTATTAGAACGAAAAATTTTAGGGTATTCCCAAATACGACTAGGCCCTAATAAAGTAAGATATATTGGGTTTTTGCAACCATTTTCAGATGCATTGAAATTATTGAGCAAAGAATATTTTGCTTTGTTTAGCAGTAACACAATATTATTTTACTTATCTCCAATCTTTTCTTTTATTATCGTTTTAATATTATGATTTATATACCCTATAGCCTTAAGATCTTTAAGATTTAAGTATTCTCTTTTATTACTTTTAATAATTATAAGGTTCTCTGTGTACCCTGTCCTTCTCTCAGGCTGGGCTTCTAATAGGAAATACGCCATATTAGGAGGTATACGAAGAGTTGCCCAAACTATTTCTTATGAAATTAGTTTTGCTTTTATTTTAATAACTTTAATACTTATGAATATAACCGTAAATTTAGAATCAAGAATTGGGTCATTAAATATATTTAGTGTAGTCATGGTATTTCCACTAATTTTAGTAATATGATTAGTGGTGTGCCTCGCAGAAAGTAACCGGACTCCTTTCGACTTCGCGGAGGGGGAGTCTGAATTAGTGTCCGGGTTTAATGTTGAGTACGGAGCTGGGGGATTCACTTTAATTTTTTTATCTGAGTACGCTAGAATTTATTTTTTAAGAGCTTTAACAAGATTATTGTTATTTAAACTTAGCCCTTCTATAATTTTGTCATGAATAGTTAGTACTATGTTTGTGTTTTTCTGGGTATGAGCTCGTACTACTTTACCTCGATTTCGATACGACTTATTAATATCTCTTGCTTGAAAATCTATTTTACCAAGTAGTCTGCTATTCTTGGAAATAGTCTCAACTATGATAGTAATTTAAAGAAGTAAGTTAACTAAACTATTAGCCTTCAAAGTTAAAAATGGGATTCCTTTCTTTGTTGGCTTTTTGAAATCAATATATATTACAAGAAGGGGCTTCTCCAGTGATAGAAGAGTTCATTTTTTTTCATGATTTTGTTATAACAATCTTGGTATTTATTATAGGGTTAGTTGGTTTATCTATGTTTCAAATATTGAAAAGTAAATTTATCAATAAATCTATATTAGAGGGCCAAGCACTAGAATTTATTTGAACTTTAATCCCTGCTTTAGTTTTAGTGCAAGTAGCTTTACCATCTTTAATTTTATTATATATATTAGACGACTCCTCTTCTTGCAGGCTTACGATAAAAGTGATGGGGCATCAATGATATTGAAGATACGAGTATTCAGATTTTTGGTCTAATAACAAGGCTATTGAATTTGACTCAGTAATAATTAAAGAGGACAACCTTGAGCTAGGGGATTTTCGTTTACTTGAAACAGATAACCGCCCTGTCCTTCCTTATTTAATTCAAATTCGTACTTTAGTTAGTAGCTCTGATGTTTTGCATTCTTGGGCAGTACCGAGATTAGGGGTTAAGGCTGACGCTAACCCGGGACGATTAAATCAATTAAAATTTTTAAGGTACCGGCCTGGGGTCGCTTACGGGCAGTGCTCTGAAATTTGTGGGGCTAATCATAGGTTTATACCTATCGCTTTAGAATTTGTTAATAACAAAGATTTTTTGAAATGAATTTTATCAATAGAGTATTTTAATATTAATTACTAATATAATCATCATAAGTATTATTTCAAGAGCATTTTTGATATTAATTTTTTTAATTAGTAAAAAAAAATTAGTTGACCGAGAAAAATTGAGGCCTTTTGAGTGTGGGTTTTCTACTATAAATGAGAGCCGAAATCCCCTTTCTTTGCGTTTCTTTCTAGTTACTCTAATTTTCCTCGTATTTGATATTGAATTAATTTTATTATTTCCTTTTTTGATAAAAGTGTTTTACTACGCAGTATACCCGCATATTATTGTGTTTAACCTCTTCCTGGTTTTATTATCTTGGGGCTTATTTTTAGAATGAAACCAATCTATATTAGAGTGAGCTTAATTACCCAAAGCTAAAAGCGTGTAACTGTTACTTATAAGATGAAATTGTTTTCTGGGTAAAACTGAGAAATATTAATTTCTTCATCTTATTTTCAAAATAAGATATACACAGTTTTAAAACTTATAAAAATTGATTTCTAATCAAATTTAAGCGCTTAATCCCGTTGAGTTTTAAGGAAGTCCTATTTTTACCATGAAAAGATAATGTAATTTTTATACTATAAAACTAAAGCTCCTAAGATCTTAAAATTGACAATTTTAAATTTTAAATAAACTAAGCTTTAAAGAAACTTATAGTTATCTTTAATCTCCAAAATTAATATTTTTTAAACTATCTTAAATTAAAGAGAATATGAAATTATCAAAGAGTTATGAGCCCTTCAGCTTTTTTAGCTTACTCTTTAAATTGTACACCTGAGGGCATAGTTTGTATCTATGGTTTAAAGGAGGAAAGACATGGTTTAACTCCAACCTAACAGAGTAGTGGGCCCTAAATAACACGGAACGCTGGCTAGAAAGTCTTTCTCAAATAATATAAATAAATATAATAAGAGAGACAATTGAAATTATTGACCCCATTCTGGCTACAGTATTTCAACCAATGTAAAAATCTGGGTAATCAGAATACCGGCGGGGTATGCCTGCTAACCCTAAAAAATGTATAGGGAAAAAGGTTAAGTTAACTCCAATAAATATAATAAAAAAATGTGTTTTTAAAAGAATACTATTTAATGTTAAGCCAGTTATTAGTGGGTACCAGTGGACTAGCCCCCCAAAAATAGCGTAGACAGCCCCTATACTTAAAACATAATGGAAATGGGCTACCACATAGTAAGTGTCATGAAGAATTATATCCAATCTAGAGTTTGCTAAAACAATACCAGTTAGCCCCCCTATTGTAAACAAGAAAATAAAACCTAATGCCCACAGTAAAGAGGGAGAAAAGATTAACCAAGCTCCATGAAGAGTCCCAACTCATCTAAAAATTTTAATACCTGTGGGCACAGCGATAATTATAGTAGCAATTGTAAAATATGCTCGAGTGTCTGCGTCTATTCCTACTGTAAATATATGATGAGCTCAAACCATAAACCCTAAAATACTAATGGCAATTATAGCATACACTATCCCTAAAACTCCAAAAGGTTCTTTTTTACCCCTCTCCTGGCTTACTAAGTGTGAGATTAAACCAAACCCTGGTAAAATTAAAATGTAAACCTCAGGATGACCGAAAAACCAAAATAAATGCTGGTACAAAATAGGGTCTCCCCCTCCACTAGGGTCATAAAATGAGGTATTTAGATTTCGGTCTGTTAATAGCATAGTAATAGCACCCGCTAATACAGGTAAAGACAAAAGCAGCAAAACGGCTGTAATTAACACTGATCAACAAAATAAAGGTATTCGATCTAAAAATATTCCCAATACTCGTAAATTACCAATAGTACTAATAAAATTTACTGCCCCTAAAAGAGAAGAGATACCTGCTATGTGTAAAGAAAAAATAGCTAAGTCAACTGAAGCTCCTGAATGCGCGATATTACTTCTTAGTGGGGGGTACACTGTTCATCCTGTCCCGGCCCCTGACTCTACTAAACTTCTAACTAAAAGCAACATTAGCGCTGGGACTAAAAATCAAAACCTTATATTATTTAAACGGGGAAACGCTATATCCGGTGCTCCTAGTATTAAAGGCACTAATCAATTTCCAAACCCTCCAATTAAAATTGGCATTACTATAAAAAAAATTATAATGAAAGCATGGGCGGTTACGATTACATTATAAATTTGATCATCCCCAATCAGAGACCCTCTTTGCCCTAGTTCTAATCGAATAATAAGGCTTAGACTTGCCCCGATTAACCCGGCTCAAGCCCCAGTAATTAAATACAAGGTACCAATATCTTTGTGGTTACAAGACATAAATCATTTATTAATGTATGACATATATATATATGTCAAACATAATTTCTCATCCATATCATTTAGTAGATGAGTCTCCATGACCTTTAATAGCAAGAATTTCTGGGTTAGGACTAACATTTGGTTTAGTAAAGTGATTTCATTCTCAATCTATTAACTTAACTTTAATTAGACTGATTTTATTATTAGCTGTAATGTATCAATGATGACGAGATGTCGCGCGAGAGGGGGCTTACCAAGGGTTACACACGAGAGTAGTAGAACTGGGCCTTCGTTGAGGTATAGTTTTGTTTATTACTTCAGAAGTTTTCTTTTTCTTATCTTTCTTTTGAGCTTTTTTTCATAGAAGACTCAGGGTAAATGTTGAACTTGGTAGGGTTTGACCTCCTGTGGGAATTTTAACCTTTAATCCTTTTGGTGTCCCATTGTTGAACACTTTAATTTTGTTGTCTTCTGGGGTTAGAGTAACTTGGTCTCACCACGCTTTGTTAGAAGGAAAATTTACTGAAGTAAAACTATCTTTGGTGATTACTGTAGTATTGGGGCTTTATTTTACTTTACTACAAGCGATAGAATATTATGAAGCAAGGTTTAATATTAGAGACTCTGTATACGGCTCTACTTTTTTTATTGCTACTGGGTTTCATGGATTACATGTAATTGTAGGAACATCATTTCTATTTGTTTGTTTAATTCGAGTATTAAACGGCAGGTTGAGGTCTAAGCACCATTTTGGTTTTGAGGCGGCAGCGTGGTATTGGCATTTCGTAGATGTAGTATGGTTGTTTTTGTATTTATGTGTTTATTGATGAGGCGGTTTATTTTGATATAGTATAATAATTACATTTCTTTTACAAAGAAAAGATGAAATCTATCAAAATATAAATTGAGAGTTAAAAAAAATAATTGATTATTAGTTAATTAATATATTACTAAATTTTTTATATAATTGATATGAAATAAAAAATATAATGAAAATATTTATAAATTTAAAAAATTTGATTTAGTAAACTACTCGGTAAAAAAAGTGCCAGCAGCCGCGGTTAGACTTTAGAGTAAAATTAGAGTTGCTAAAAATTAAATTTATTTTTTGTTTTATAGGTTTAATTAATAAAGGATAAAAATAAATTGAAATTAAGGTTTAAAAATCTAAAATAAAACGAGATTAGAACCTTGGTATAAGATTTGTAAATAGTAAAGTAGTTTTAAAAACTTAAAATAAGTGGCTGTAGTTTATTCTTATTAGAGAATTTTGAAAAATAATTTGACTATCCCCAATTTTATTTACTTTAAAAAATTTTATGTGTGATTGTTTATAAAATAATTAAATAATTAAATTTAAATCAAATAACATGTAGATATTTAAAGGATTTTTGAAATGCGATTTAATTTTTAACAAAAATTTTAAAATATAATAGGATTTAAAAGTAATTTTAAAAAAATGAATAAGTTTTAAATTAAGCTCATATTGTCCGTCGCTCTCTTATAGAGATAAGTCGTAGCAAAGTAAAGGTTATAGAAATAGCCTTTAAATTTTATATTAATATTATTAATAACCCTGTTAACACTTTTTTTATCTAAAATAACTAACCCTTTTATAGGCTCGTTAACATTAGTTGGGTTAACTGTATTGCTGATATTAGATGTGAGGTTTTTGGTTAGACAATGAGTTTCTTATCTAATAATATTATTATTTTTAGGGGGTATAATAGTAATATTCCTCTATGTAACAAGAGTTATAACTACTTTAAAATTTAACGTTCCCAAAATAAACAAGGAAATTATATTGATACCTGTTATATTAATAGTAATTTATGTTATTGGTAATGGATTAAGGTTAGGGCCTAAATATATAAGATTATCAGATTTTTTTAATATGGACAGTGCCGTTATTGTTATATTCACTTTCTTTTATTTAATTATGGGGCTGGTTACAGTAGTAAGTATCTCAAAAAAATTTGTTGGATCTCTAAAATCAAAAAATAATGATTAGTTTATTTATAATAATAGTTGTTAGTCTAATAAGATTTATTTTCATATCTGAAAAATTAGTTCTAAGAATAGTTTGAGTTTTAATTATAGTGTCAGCGTACTCTAAATGGCGATCCCATCTAGGGGTCGTGTTAATTAATTTAGAGTTTTTTACATTAATTTTTTTATATGTGATATTTTTTTCACTTAATTATTATGTAATAAATGTAAGTATAATTATATTACTTATTACTAGTCTAGTAATAGAGGCTTGTTTAGGTTTAGCTTTACTAGTATTAATGGTACGAATTCAAAATACTGAAAGGTTAATTAGTAGGTTAGAATAACTCTTTAATATAATTTATTATATATAATTTCCAATTATAAAATCTGATGGAGGGTTACCTTTTTTGGCAGATAAGTGCATTAAATTTAGAATTTAAATATAATTAATAATTAAAAAGGATCCCAGAAAATCTATAAGATATTAAGTTTTTACCTTAAATAAGGCTAAGGCCTCTGAGAAATTCCACAAATAAGCCCTATAAATTGATTATTGTTAAGAGTTTATTTTTTATCAATATTTATTTTAACTTTTGTAAAAATATATTATGAATAATTTATTTTCCGTATTTGACCCACAATCTATTTTTGGTTTAAGAGTTAATTGAGTAAGATCAACAATTATTTTATTAATTCCCTCTTCCTACTGACTTACGACTAATAAAAATATTGTTATAATGAAAAGGGTTGTTAATTATTTATATAAAGAAACTTTAAATCATTTGAGGCCTTTACCCTCTCCTGGGTTGGCTCAATTTATCTTATCTTTATTTATATTTATTTTATTAAACAATTTTTTAGGCTTATTCCCTTATGTGTTCACAGCTAGAACTCATTTAGTATTCACTATAAGTCTAAGATTAACTTTTTGAATAGGGTATTTTACAATAACAACAGTAATAAATATAAATAACTTTTTAGCTCACTTGGTGCCAATAGGCACCCCTTACATCCTCTTACCTTTTATAGTAATTATTGAGTTGGTTAGGGCAACTATCCGACCTTTAACTTTGTGTGTGCGATTAGCAGCTAATATAGTTGCCGGCCATTTGCTTTTGTGTCTTATTAGATCTCCTATAATTGAGACGAACATTCTATTAGGTGGCTTAATTATAATAGGCTTAATCCTTCTAAGTGTATTAGAAGTGGCTGTCTCCTTTATTCAATCATATGTTTTTAGTACATTAAGATCTCTTTACATTAGTGATGTTAACTATCTTAATTTGAACTAA